TCTCGTGGTAAACTGATCCCACAAAGAAAAGAATTGTACAGTACGAAATAACATAAAAACAAATTCATTAATAAAAAAGAAAAGATATGGTCCCTTTATTTATATTTATCAATTAAAATTGTTCCTTTTTGACAGGAATAAAAAAAAAAAATAAATAAATATTGGAGTACGCTTCGATTTCATCCTAATGTAAATGTAGTAGTATACCAACAAAAAAGAAAGTATTCAATTTCATTGAAGTTACAGATGAGAATAACGAACACTTTTTTATTTAATTCTCATCCAAAGAATAAAAAAAGATCGAATAACTGTTCTATGATGAAAAACCCGCCCGTTTTCTTTTGTATGCATAGTAGGTATACACTATACAATCAACTATATATATATATATAATTTTTCTGAATACTGGACTGGAAAGGAATTTGAGAATTCTTAAGATATGGAATTAGAGTCTAAATAGAATCGTGCTCTAAAGAGATCCATGAACCTAAGTGCAAAAATAGACCCATCAATCAGCTGATTCGTTATAATTTAGTGATTGCCTTCGGTACCGGTATAAAATAACATAAAAAGAGGCGAAGGCTGGTTTTGCAAACATTAATAGAATGTTTCTACCAATTTTCATATTTTCTAGTTATCCGCCTAACCTCAAAAGAAAGATCTTTCTTTAAATTTATCTAGTTTTTTATAATTAGAATTAATTAGAATTAAGTGGTCGTTCCTATCCAATAATCTACTAGTACCAGCTCGCTATTCACTCGGTTTTTGGGTCATAATCATTATGTAGGAGAGATGGCCGAGTGGTTGAAGGCGTAGCATTGGAACTGCTATGTAGGCTTTTGTTTACCGAGGGTTCGAATCCCTCTCTTTCCGGACCTTCATCTAATTCACTAATCTTACTAACCAAAAGAGTAAAATTACTAACCAAAAGAGTAAAATAGCACTATCTAAAATTATATTCCAACACAAAACAGTTAGACCTTGATATATATTTTATTCCTAATTGCTGTGTCACGGAAAATACTAAAAGGAAAAGAGTAGACAAGGAATGAAAACCTCCCTCCCGTTCTATGATACCTAAATCGGATAAAAATCCGGATCAAACCCTTAATTTATCTTAACCTTAGGTTAATTTACTTTGCCGAAAGGGATCAAAATTGTCCGAACCCTTGTGATTTTTTATTTTCTTTTCGTTAGGTTTAGGTCTGGCGCGAATAATATTCTACGACTAGCAATTCATTTATTTTCAAACCGACCCATTTACTATCTATTATTTGATTGACTAATCCTTTATATTGGAATGGTTGAAGAGTCAAATGTTTTGGCATTTCGTCCTGAGAGGATGAATCGAAAGAATTTTGAATCAGAGCTCTCGAGTTTTGTTCATCCCTCGCCGTAATAATATCTCGGGGTTTGCAGCGATAACTTGGTATATCGACTATACGACCATTGACTAAAATATGTCTATGGTTAACCAATTGACGGGCTCCAGGAATAGTCGGAGCCATACCCAATCGAAAAAGGATGTTATCCAAGCGCATTTCAAGTAATTGGAGTAAAACCTGACCTGTTGACCCCTTGGCTTTGCCGGCGATACGAACGTATTTAAGTAATTGTCGTTCTGTAAGACCATAATGAAAACGCAACTTTTGTTTTTCTTCTAGACGAATACGATATTGAGATTTTTTACCGGAACGTGATTGGTTTCTAAGATCACTTCCGGCTCTAGGCCTTTTATTAGTTAGTCCCGGTAAAGCTCCCAGGCGGCGTATTTTTTTGAAACGAGGTCCCCGGTAACGCGACATAAAGACTCCTTATTCTTATTTATATTGAATTCTTATTGATGAAATTTCATTTTACAGAATAAACCTAAACTAAAACTGAACTAACTCATAAATGAAGCGAAGTTTACGGAAGTAGTGTACTTGTACTCTAAAAAATAATTAGATAAATACCCAGACCTTTCTATTCTATATTTCTATATATATATATTCTATATATATATATATTTATATATAAAGATTCTATAAAGGGATTCTTTTCATGGCATAGTTATAAGTTCCTATAAGATAAAAAAAGGATTTTTCAATATTCTTTGATTTCGGATTTCAAAGGGGCATTCTCGATCATGTAAAAACTCGAAGAAAATAAATAGAGAAAAGCCGGCTATCGGAATCGAACCGATGACCATCGCATTACAAATGCGATGCTCTAACCTCTGAGCTAAGCAGGCTCACATAAGATAAATTCTACCTGCAGAGGGATTAAATAAACTATTGTTATCTTAGAGATATTAATTAATATTAAGTACTTATATTTGCATTCTTAGCGATTCCTATTAGCTAGTCATAATGAATATGACTATCGAAAAAATAGAATATAGAATTGAAAGGAAATATTCAATACTCGTACTTACCATAGACCATAGAATATAACGATTAATCTATCGATATATAATTTTAGTTTTTTTTTATCACATCACAATTATATAGTACAATTC